ACGTGTCGGATGAACCAAATCCTCGTTGAATTTTATTTTTCCATTAGAAGGGGCTCGCACATGTTCTGCAGTACCCCCTGTGAATACTCCGCCGGTATGAAAAGTTCTTAATGTTAATTGAGTGCCCGGTTCTCCAATAGATTGACCTGCAATAATACCTACAGCTTCTCCCAATTCGACCAGGTCGTCATGAGCTGGACTTCGGCCATAACATAATTGACAAATCCACGACGTACTCCTACAAGTAAAGGGAGTTCGAATAGAGATTGGTTGTGCTCTAAAAGTTATGAATCTATTGACAAGTCCAACTCCAATATCTTGATTTCTAGTAGCAATGCATCGCGAACCTATATATACATGATCTGCTAATACACGCCCAATTAATGTTTGTATAAAAATCCTGTCCGCCATCATTCCATTTCGAGGACTTACAGAAATACCTCGGACGGTGCCGCAATCTGTTCGACGTACAACAATGTGTTGAACTACTTCAACAAGTCTGCGCGTGAGATATCCTGCATCTGATGTTCGGATAGCGGTATCCACAACTCCTTTACGGGCTCCGTAACAAGAAATAATATATTCTGTTAAAGAGAGTCCTTCGCGTAAATTGCTTTGAATGGGTAAATCAATCATTTGCCCTTGGGGATCCGACATTAATCCTCTCATACCTACTAATTGATGTACCTGAGATGCATTTCCTCTGGCTCCCGAAAAAGACATTATATGGACTGGATTAAAAGGATCGGTCATCCGAAAATTAGGATTCATTTCTTGTCGCAAATATTCACTTGTGGCATACCAGATCTCGATCGATTGACGTAATTTTTCTACCGCGTGTACATTCCCATAATGATGGTGTTTTTCCAAAATAAAACTTTGTTGTTCAGCGTCTTGAACTAGCCATCTTTTAGAAGGTATTGTTAAAAGATCATCAATTCCTAATGAAATCGATGCGGCGGTAGCTTGTCGGAAACCCAGAGTCTTTACTTGATCCAGGATATGTGATGTATATCCTATTCCATAGTGATCAATAAATCGACTAATAAGTCGTTTCATGGCAGTTCCGTCTATCATTTTATTGTGAAAGACCTGAGTGGGCCGTTCTGCCATCAGTACCTCCATATTGCGCTGAGTAGAATTTGACAATGGGTTTGAGTCAGTGATTGTAAAACTTCCTTTTCTAGATCTTGATTCACGTAGAAATTCCGCAATTGCAATTATAGTCCTAGTTAACCCGGCGAGACTCGAATTCCCCCTGGTAGCATAGAATTACAACAGCCCTGCCAAAACCCCTGTATGGCTTCTTCTATTTCTCGATAAAGAGAAATATGACCGAGAGTGGTTCGAATATATATATAAAGAATTTCTTTTTTTATACTTCTTACTATTAGATAGTGTCCATAAATCTCATAATAGGTCCCCAAAGATTCATAGTGAATTTCGATGGGAGTTTCTCTTGCAGCAATAACGCGTTGATCTAGTCGCCACCGCAGCCACAAGGGACTACCTAAATTGATGCGTTTTTGCCGATAAGCTCCAATTGCATCATAGGCATTAGAAAAAAAAGGTTCTTTTTTTTTTGTATACTTATAGTTATTATCTTCATTTTGATAGTTTATACGATTACATGGATTATACCTATTTACACAAATACCCCGACGATTTCCACTCGTTAAGAAATAGAGTCCACTAAGCATATCTTGAGTTGGTGCAGAAATGGGATCTCCAATAGTTGGAGACAAAAGATTCATATGAGAAAACATAAGTAAACGTGCCTCTGCTTGAGCCTCCAAAGATAAAGGCACATGAACAGCCATTTGATCCCCGTCAAAGTCTGCATTGAAGCCCTTACAAACTAATGGATGTAAACAAATAGCACGCCCTTCCACTAAAATGGGCAGGAATGCCTGTATGCCTAATCTATGCAGAGTAGGCGCTCTATTCAGCAATACAGGATGGTCATCCAGAATTTCCTGAAGTATTTCCCATACAATCGGTTTTTTTTTTCGAATTTGACTTTTAGCAACTCCGATGTTCGAAGCAAGATGTTTTCTAATTAGGTCACGAATTACAAATGCCTGGAAAAGTTCTATTGCTATTTCGCGAGGCAATCCACATCGATGTAATGAAAGTGAAGGGCCCACGACAATCACTGACCGCCCTGAATAATCAACCCGTTTACCAAGCAAAGTCTCGCGAACTCTTCCTTCTTTGCCTTCAATTACATCTGAAAGAGACTTGTAAACTCTATTATGATCATCCCTCATCGGTTGTCCGCAGATTCCATTATCAAGAAGTGCATCCACGGCTTCTTGCAGCAATTTTTCCTGAGATATTATTAATTCTTCTGGCGTAGCTATACTTGTTGTTAATAGATCTGTAAGAGTATTATTCCGATAGATAATTCTTCTATAGATTTCATTAATATCCGAGGTCACTAGTTTATCCTCATCTATATGATAGATTGGTCTCAACTCAGGAGGAAGAACTGGTAATA